GTAGGTTCCAGATCCAAGTCGTAGTATCAGGTCCTTTAGATATTGTTCTTGAGAAATGACCGGGTCTCGCCCATTCCTCGAAAGAAGTTTTGATTGGATCCCTATCTACTAAAATTTTTACTTCTGGTTCCGGCGAACGACTAATCATTGAACCCTCCTCTTTCCGGACAACACATACAAAGAGACTCGCCACCAAAGAATATAATAAATTTAGTATGTAAGTTAACGTATGGTAAATAATTAGAATTCACCTCGCTATACCGAATTACCATTTTACCATTTTTCTATTTTTTTAGTTATTCACTAGAGCAATTATGATCTGGAGATTTATCCAGGGCAAGTGTTCGAATCTATTATGACATAGCCAAAAGGTGCTCAATGGACCCTTCTTCTTTTTTAATTATGCTAAAAACTATTTTTTTTTTCGTACAACCCAATATATTCTTATTTTAAATAATTTTAAATACCTTCCTAGCATTTTTTTCTTATTGTATTCCTAATTCGCCGAGTATTATTCTATTAGGAATTAGCAAAGATCTTACTTTAATACCATACTTTGATAGTATAAAGCGAATTTATATCTTTCAAAAAACTTTTTATTTATTATTTATTTTGTTTATTTCTTTATTATTTTGTTAGTAAAATAAATAAACAAAAACGAAGTTCTAATAAACTAGGGATTTTCTCAATTCTCAACTATTTGGTTTGTAGAGAATTTAATTTCGTTTTCGCAACTACCGTAGGTTTACATAATAAGATCCATAAATTTTTTCATCGTTTCTTTATAGAAAATACAAAGGATCTTTTTTATTGGTAAAATAGAAAAGAAAGTATTTTTTTAATTATAAATAATAACTAACACCAATTCATAAAGATCGCTTATTCGAAACGCTTTGTAATCTTCAACCAATTTTGCGCTTCAATATAATTTTCCGGAGTAAGCGCTATTGCTTGTTTCCAATATTCTGCAGCTTGATCAAACCAGGCTTCTGCAATTTCAGAAGACCCCTGGCGAATAGCTTGTTCTCCTCGGTAATGACATATCACAGCCATATTATTAAAGGCTTGTGGTAAGAAAGGATTTCGTTCTAGTGCTCGAAAATAATATTCCAATGCTCTTGTATGTTCTCCATTACTTGTGTGAATTAGTCCAATATTATACAGGATATAACTTCGATCATATGGATCAATTTCTAAGCGCATAGCTTCATAATAATTTTGTAAAGCTTCTGCATAATTTCCTTCGGATTGAGCAGACATCCGTTACGGTCGTCATTCTATTTTAAGAATCTCCGTTTCAGAACCGTACATGAGATTTTCATTTCATACGGCTCCTCCTTTAATGTGCATAATTAAGAATATTCAAAACAATATTAATAATAATGAAATACTCTGATTATGAATTGATCGGGGCTAGTGTTTTCGCGCAAAAGAACTGGCTAGCCAACCTTCTTGCAAAAGTTTTTTTTTAAGAAATAAGTATGGTAACTCTAACAATTTCTTTGTCCTCAACGTCTTTTTTTTTCTAGGAATTAGTTACTTCAACAGTCTTCGATGGTTCTATGGGTATCCAAAGTACAAATGAGATGGATATTTGATGTCCTAACCATTATTAAGAATCCCAATGCTAATTCTAAATAGGATAATTTTTAACAAAGTTTTGGTATTGTTGATTCCGAAACGTAGTACTTTTTCCTCTGTGCTGCCTATTGATTCTCGTGGACTAAAGTGAATTTTTAATCTAAAGAAAGCCCCTGAGACTATAGATGTAACCTTTCGTTCAATGCTAAAATTTAAAATTGCAACATTTGAGGCTGCATTTAGTCGGGGATACACGACAAAAGGAATTGTTTTATTTCAATTATTTAAAAACTTCACCTTTAACAAACGTAGAGTTTTTTTTTTCAAATCTTTCTATTCTGATTAATGTGTGTTTAGAATAGAATGTGAAACAGTAAATAAAAAAATCAAATCACACCATCTCTGTAATAGGTAAATGCCTCTTTTTCTCCTGAAGTTGTGGGAATTAGTTGTAATAAGATATTGGCGACAATGGAAAAAGTCTTATCAATAAAATTTCCAGTGGATCTAGGCATAGTTATGAATTCAATCGTAAAATTTCTTTAATTAGAACTTAGTTCTTGTGAGAAAGGAATCCCACAAGGAAGTGCTTCTAGAATACAAAATCACATAAAAACAGACTAAAAAAAAACAGCCAATTCTCTTTCTTTTTTTCTGTATTCTTTTTACAAAATTTAAAAATGTTAATAAATTAACAAAAGGTTCTTCAAAAAAAAAAAAGATTATCCTCAATTTGATTCAGGAGATATAGAAGTATGAAATATAGGATTTGAATTAATTCAAATTAATAACTACCAAAATCAAAAACTTTTAAGCAATGAAAGACTTTTTTTATAAATAAAGAATAGCAAATATTTATGATTTATTCGTTTTTTTTGTCCATAATTATTCAGGAGAGATGGTCGAGTGGTTCAAGGCGTAGCATTGGAACTGCTATGTAAACTCTTTTTTGTTTACCGAGGGTTCGAATCCCTCTCTCTCCGTCTCTGTAATATTGTTTCCTTTTCAAACAGGACTTAAGTCCTATGTAAAAAATTTGAAAGAAAAAAAGGAAACTCTCCCTGAATAAAAAATTGACCGTTATTGTTGCTTTCCTTAATACAGCGACTTCTTTTTCTAACTATTTTAGAGACTATAAAATAGTTACTAAAATAAAATAGAGAATAGGATTGTTCTCATTCATGTTCAACAATTATAAATGATAACTAATCCAAACAAAGTAGAAACAAGGTATGAAAAGATACTGACCATTCTAGAATAAGCATCAAGGATAAAAATGAATTATCATCATGGTATTGGTAATTAATAGATGTGAAAAAAAATTAATGGGAAAATAAAATTTCACAACTTTTTTGTTTTTTCTTTAATTTCAATTTATTAAGTTTGACGAGAATAATATTCTACAACTAACAATTCATTTATTTTCAAGCCTACCGCAGTAGGATCTATTATTTGATTGACTAATCCCTTAGATTCCAATGAATGAAGAATCAAATGTTTAGGGATTTCTTTATCGGAAGTAGAATCAATAGAATTGAGAATCATAGTTTTTGATTTTTCATCATCCCTTGCCATAATAATATCCCGCGGTTTACAGCGATAACTTGGTATATTTACCATATGCCCATTAACTAAAATATGTCTATGGTTAACTAATTGACGAGCTCGAGGAATAGTTGACGCCATACCCAAACGAAAGATAATGTTATCTAATCGCATTTCAAGTAATTGTAATAAAACCTGTCCTGTCTGCCCTTTGGTTTTTGCGGCGATACGAACATATTTAAGTAATTGTCGTTCTGTAAGACCATAATGCAAACGCAATTTTTGTTTTTCTTCTAAACGAATACGATATTCAGATTTTTTAATGGGGCGTGATTGATTTCGAACATTATTTCCTACTCGAGACCTTTTGCTAGTTAGTCCCGGTAAAGACCCCAGACGGCATATCTTTTTGAAAAGAGGCCCTCGGTAACGTGACATAAAGACTCCTTTTTTGTATTAAAATGGATGAAACTAAAAGTTAAAATAAACTGTAAAGATGAATAGGATATTAAGGTTAAAATTTAGATAATTAGAAGTGGGTACTTCTATATTATAGTACTTCAAAGTGAAAAGATATTAATTCCTATTTCTATTGGATTTGATATCCACAAATAATGTTTATATACACAATCACAATTTTTGATTTTGTAACTCTTTAAAAGTTTATTCTCTTTTTGAATTCTTTTGTATATAAAATCAAAAAATCGAGTTTCTGCATAATTCTAAATTTATACTTCCTAAGAATCATTATTTTTTAAAAAATTATAATAATCATTATTTCTTATATTATTTAATATAAGGGTTTTCCATTTTAAAAACAAAAAAGAAAGAAAAGCCAGCTATCGGAGTCGAACCGATGACCATCGCATTACAAATGCGATGCTCTAACCTCTGAGCTAAGCTGGCTTTTAGAATCTTTTATAATATAATTTGGAAATCAATAAGAATTCATTTAATTAATAAGAATTCATTCAATTCTTAGGTCCTATTTATTTTATTAAGGACTAAACTAAATATTTGAGCCTTCAAGTATAAAAAAAAAAAAAATACAATTAAAAGACAAAGAGGCATATTCACAAGAATATATTAAAAAGAAAAGATTTCTATTGAATTCTATTGAATTGTGGATAGAAAATTGTTAGAATAAGGTTAAATAGGGATCATAAATAGTTCATTTTAAAATAAAAAAAAAAGAGTTTATCTAAAACCAAAACAAAAGAAGAACGTAGGGGATATGGCGAAATAGGTAGACGCTACGGACTTAATTGTATTGAGCCTTGGTATGGAAACTTACTAAGTGAAAACTTTCAAATTCAGAGAAACCCTGGAATAAAAAACGGGCAATCCTGAGCCAAATCCGGTTAAAAAAAAACAAGGAAAGATTTCTAAATCGAAATAAATAGAAATAAGTCCATATTAGAAGGGATAGGTGCAGAGACTCAACGGAAGGTATTCTAACACAACTCAAGGTTATTTCACGATTAGTTTCTCAAATCTTTTATTTTCATTTAGTAAATAAAACGAAAATAAATAAAAAATCGATTGGAAAACTAGATATAGAAGTCTTGCATATATCGAATATTTTTACTTGACTTTTCAAAAAATTCGATGAAAAAGGATAAAGATAGAGTCCCATTCTACATGTTAATACTGACAACAAGGAAATTTAGAGTAAGAGGAAAATCCGTCGACTTTAGAAATCGTGAGGGTTCAAGTCCCTCTATCCCCATTATTTTCTAGGTTTTTTATCTTTCTTTAATCTAGTATTAAAGGTGTCAATTTAGTCTTTTTCAATTGACATATAAGCTTATGAATTTTAAAAAATTCATAAATCCCATCTTATCAAATGGTCGGGATAGCTCAGCCGGTAGAGCAGAGGACTGAAAATCCTTGTGTCACCAGTTCAAATCTGGTTCCTGACATATTTGACCAGTATTTATCTTTTTCATAATTTAATTATTTATTAAATTATGTAATTCAATATACATTGTAATAAAATGAAATGAATTCGTTTTAAAGTGGAATCTTAAACCTTGCAAAAGCCAAAACTCATTTTAAATTTTTTTAAAAGTAAAAAAAAAAAAAAAAAATAAATACAGGATTTTCTAGACTTTATTTTTTTTTTATTAAAATGGAAAAAAATTATATGTGTTGATTCTCTTCTTTTTTACTTTTTTTGTTATATCAGTCTTTCTTTCGATAAGAATCGCGGTACAAAGTTCTTGAGACAGAACTCATGTTAATGATTTGTTTAATGATTTGTACGAGTATAAAAATAGATATTCAACAGGTGAGAATTCTTATGATAATTCTGAATTGCAGTCTATTTTTTGAATATATGCAAGGTGGGATTCAGATTTCACCGCATTTTTGAATCTCTAAAAAAAGATTGAAAAGAAATCCTTGAATATTGTAAGTTTTAGGACTGAAGATTGAATTAATAAGCATCTTGGATTTCAAAAAAATTGGGTGCAATATAATCTTTTCTCAAAGGCCATCCTATCCAACTTTCCGGCATTAAGATCCGCTTAAGTCGTGGATGATTATCATACACTATTCCGAACATATCATAGGATTCTCTTTCTTGAAAATCCGCACTTTTCCAAACCCGAAAAACCGACGGAATTCGAGGATTTGACCTTGGAGCAAACACTTTTATACAAACTTCTTCGGGTTGATCTATATCATTTTCTATTCTTGTCAAATGATATACACTCGTTAACAGTCCTCCTGGGGATGCATCATAGGCACATTGGGAACGTAAATAATTGTAACCATATACATATAAAATAACAGCAATGGAATGCCAATCTTCCGGCTTTATCTGTAAGGTCTCTATTCCTTGGTAATCAAAACCCAAGGATCTGTGAACTAAACCATGTTTGACGAGCCAAGCGGACAAACGATCCTTCATTTTTTTTTCCTCTAACGCATATTTATTTGTTTAAGTCTTTTTCAATATTTGTTTAAGTCTTTTTCAATAGAATCAAAGTTAGGAAGATTTATTTCGCTTTTTTCTTGTCCAAAGGAATCGGAATTTAAAAATTCGTATGAATAAACTGATTTTTTATAATTAAAAAAAGTATCAGTCCTCGCTTTGGAAATAGATGATGATTTAGAAAGTAATTCTTGACTAAAGTATCCAGTTTGAGTAGTCCATTGAATATTTAATTTGTGAATAGTAATAAAACAACGTCCTCCCACTTGCGATCTAATTCGATCGTCAGAAATTTCTCGAGATATCTTTTTCCGAAGTTTTGTTATAGCATCTATAACCGCTTCGGGTTTGGGTGGACAACCGGGCAAATAAACATCTACTGGAATTAACTTATCAACTCCACGAACTGTACTATAAGAATCCGTACTGAACATTCCACCTGTAATTGTACAGGCTCCCATAGCAATAACATATTTTGGTTCAGGCATTTGTTCATATAATCTTACTAAAGACGGAGCCATTTTCATATTGACGGTGCCTGCTGTTAAAATTAGGTCAGCCTGTCGAGGACTAGACCTTGGTACTAATCCATAACGATCAAAATCAAATCGTGAACCTATTAATGCAGCAAATTCAATAAAGCAACAACTAGTACCATATAGAAGTGGCCATAAACTGGAGAGTCTTGACCAATTTGAAAGATCATTTGATGTGGTTGAAATAACAGAAGGTTGGGTTGTTCGATTAAGTAAAGGAAACTCCATGGAATTCATAACTATCTTAATATTTGTTTGTTCTTTTTTAAATAGTATTGTCCGAATATTCAAGGTATAAGACTAAGACCATTCTAATGCTCCTTTTCTCCACACATAAACTAAACCAACAATTAGGATAAAAACAAAGATTAAAGCTTCGATAAATACGGATATCCCCAATATATCGAAACTCATTGCCCACGGATAAAGAAAAACCGTTTCAACGTCAAAAATAACAAAAACTAGAGCAAACATATAATAACGGATTCTAAATTGTAACCAAGCATCGCCCAAGGGTTCTATACCGGATTCATAACTAGAAAGTTTTTCGGGTCCTTTTTTTATCGGTGATAAAATTCCAGAAATAAAAAATACTAAAATAGGAATAACACTTGAGATTATTAGAAATGCCCAGAAGATATCATATTCATAACTTAAAAACATAGGTATACTCCCATGATTCTAGACGAGTTAGAATCATCTTTTCTTTCAATCAGAATTGATTTACAACCCATTCAAATTGAGTTTAATAAACAAAGATATATATATATATCTTTTATTCAATTACTTCAATTAACTACCAATTAATTATGAAGTAGATGAAAACTACTTAAGTTGTTCGGTGTATTTTTTTTAGGGCTATACGGATTCGAACCGTAGACCTTCTCGGTAAAACAGATCAAACTGATTACTATCAAAATGATTCAAACTGTTTCAAAAACCCAACATGCATTTTTTTTGCATTGGGCTCTTTCATTAATGGATAAGAAGAAAAAATTAGTTTACAAATTAATTTACCATTTTGATCTTATAAAAAAAAAGATAATAAAATAGTTCCAGGTGCTCCTATCCTATATTTATTTATATATAATATATATATTTATATATATATATAATATATATTTATATTTAATATATATATATATTTAGAATATAGATTCTAAAGCACTACCAAAGTCTTTCAAAGAAAAATTATTCTGACGTAGGTTAGCTTTTATTTTAGATCAACCTAATTTAAATCTATTATCTATTTAAATAAATTTAAATGAATTCTCCATTGCCCACTCATTTTTTTTAAAGTATAACATATGAACTTCATACACCTTGAAAGTTCATATGATAAAACGAAAAGAGAATCTTTTGAGGTATTTTTTTTTGATCGTCACTAAGCATTGGGTTATTCACCTTATCAAGATTGTAAATCAATAATTTTTTTCGATAAACTAACTACCTCAAGGCATAAAATGCCTAAAGGAACTATTTAAAGTGAAAGTAAACCGAATTCCTTTTTGTCCGGCTATTGTTCTCTTGTTCTATAAACTTCGGGGAGTAAGACATCGACTTTTCAGTCAGTCTTTTGATTCCAACTCCTTTGAAAAAACATTGGCGCACGTGTAAACGAGTTGCTCTACCGAACTGAGCTATAGCCCTTGCATTTGTAATACATATCTTATTTCAGTAAGAGTCTTTTGTCAAGATAATCATTATCTCATTCACCTCTTTGTTTGAGTAGTATTGCTTCCAAAAAAGATTGCATTTATAATTCATTCAGAGGGATTTTTTTATGTATTAATGAATAAAGATGAATAAAGACCTACTTAACTCAGTGGTTAGAGTATTGCTTTCATACGGCGGGAGTCATTGGTTCAAATCCAATAGTAGGTAATTATTAGCATTGCAAATAATGCTATATGATTAAAATCAATTTTTATACTGAATTTGGTTTTATTTATTTATTATTCTTTAGATTGTTCATTTTTTTTTTTCAAGAATTGGAATTGGAATCACTTCCAATTCCAATTCTAGTCAACTAGATGAACTCTAGTTTTTATAGTTATTCTATATTGGAAATAATTAGAATGGAGAACCCGAACTTATCAGAAGTTTTTGTTACTTTCTTGTTTATCAGTTTGAATCAAACAAAACAACTTGTTAGGCAATTACATTAATAGCTTCCACTCTGGCTCTAGCCCGTTTGAGAGCTATATTTGCCTCAATAATTTGTCTTTTTCCTTCCGCTTTTCGTAAGTTAGTTTCGGCTATTTTAAGAGTTTGCTGAGCTTCTTGTCGATCAATCTCACTCCCCTTCTCAGCATCCTTTACTAAGACAGTAATCTTATTATTGCCTATTCTAGCACAACCACCCATAAGAGCCATTGTTACCCATTTGGTATTAATACGAATTCTCAAAATACCTATATCTACAGCTGTGGCAATAAGCGCATGATTTGGTAATATGCCAACTTGACCACTATTCGTAGATAAAATAATTTCTTGTACTTCAGAATCCCAAACAATTCGATTCGGCGTCAATACACAAAGATTTAAAGTCATTTGTTCTCCATTTCTAAATTCGTAGCTTTCGCGGTAGCTTCATCAATGTTACCTACTAAATAAAAGGCCTGTTCGGGAAGACTATCTAATTCTCCGGAAAGGATTAATTTAAACCCTCTAATAGTTTCTGCCAGTCCGACATATTTTCCTGGAGAACCTGTAAAAACTTCTGCGACGAAAAAAGGTTGTGATAAGAAACGCTCAATTTTGCGTGCTCTTGCTACAGTTAATCGATCTTCTTCGGATAATTCGTCCAACCCCAGAATTGCTATAATGTCTTGAAGTTCTTTGTAACGTTGTAAAGTTTGCTTTACTTTTTGTGCAGTTTCATAATGTTCACTACCAACTATTTTTGGTTGGAGCATAGTTGATGTTGAATCTAACGGATCCACTGCAGGATAGATACCTTTAGCCGCTAAGCCTCTTGATAGTACCGTAGTAGCGTCTAAATGTGCAAATGTCGTTGCTGGAGCTGGATCGGTTAAATCATCCGCAGGGACATAAACTGCTTGAATGGAAGTTATGGACCCTTCTTTTGTAGAAGTAATTCTTTCCTGTAAAGATCCCATTTCAGTACTAAGGGTAGGTTGATAACCGACAGCGGAAGGCATTCTACCTAATAAAGCGGATACTTCGGATCCCGCTTGAACAAAACGAAATATATTATCTATAAATAGAAGTACATCTTGTTTATTAACATCTCGGAAATATTCCGCCATAGTTAATGCTGTTAAACCAACTCTCATACGAGCCCCTGGCGGTTCATTCATTTGCCCATAGACTAGGGCTACCTTTGATTCCGCAATATTTTCTTCATTAATAACTTTAGATTCCTTCATTTCCATAT